TAACTATATAGAAAAAACAGGAACATACAGGAAACTAAAAAGAATAAATATGAAGATATCCTACCACCTACTGTGTATTTCATTCCTTCACCCCCGAAAAAACTTAAAATACCTGTTCCATTAACAACTCCATCAACGATCCATTGATCTATAAAAGATAAAGATTTCGATATAAATCTCAAACTTTTGACAAATAATAAATCATATAATTCATCTATATATCCTCTATAATATGACCAATTATAAAGAAATATAAAAATAGACTTTAGATCTAATTCTGTATATTGTGCTTTTTCAATTTTCAAAATTTTCATCCAAAAAATTTTAGGTCCATATAAATAAAAAGCAATTGATATTCCGAATAAAGCTATACTAATAGATGGAATCGCATCTCGAAAAAATTCCATGAAATTTTCGTAATGAATATTATTCAAAGAATTTATAGATAAATGCAACCAATTTGATAAAGAATTAGAATGATTTTGTTTTTGTGCAGAAACGCCTCCTATTAATCCTATAAAAAGGGTAGGTATTGTTAATAGAATTAATGAGAATAACATAATACTATCGGATTCTTTGGGGTTTTTATTTACCACTCTATTTAATGAAGAAACAGTATTTATTTTATCTTTATCATTTCCCATTAGTAAGCAGTTATTACCCCATATCGAAATAGACGGATGGATTTTATATTCATCAGATAATTGACCTCGGAAATCACCTTCGAAAGTTAATAAATATATACGAAACATATAGAAAGCTGTTAATCCTGCTGTCAAAAAAGCTAAAAATCCTAAAAAAGGAAAACGGAGCCAACTGTCAACAAGGATCTCGTCTTTGGACCAGAAACAAGCAAAAGGTGGAATACCGCAAAGGGAAAGTGTCCCAAAAGGAAAAGTTATTGCAGTAATTGGCATATGTTTTCTCAAACCACCCATAAAACTTAAATTTTGACTTTTATTGGGATGATAACCTACAATAGGTTCTATAGAATGAATAACGGAACCAGATCCCAAAAACAATAAAGCTTTAGAATAAGCATGTGTAATAAGGTGAAATAAGCCAGCTTTATAGGATCCTATACCTAAAGCTAGCATCATATATCCTAATTGTGATATTGTGGAATAAGCTAAACCTTTTTTTAAATCTCTCTGAGCCATGGCAATGCTAGCTCCTAATAAAGCTGTTATTGCACCTATCCAAGAAATTAAATTCATAACAAGAGGTAACATTTCGAAAAGAGGAAACATTCGAGCAACAAGAAAAATACCTGCTGCAACCATAGTTGCAGCATGAATAAGAGCAGAAATAGGAGTAGGTCCTTCCATTGCATCAGGCAACCATATATGAAGTGGAAATTGGGCAGATTTAGCAACCGGACCCAGGAAAAGAAGAATAGCACATGAACTAGCAAAAGCAATATTAATCCGATTATGACCAAGCAATTCAAGAAATCGTTCGGATAAATCTTGAAATTCGAAACTACCTGTTATCCAATAAAAACCTAGAATACCTAGTAACAAGCCAAAATCCCCTACACGATTTGTTACAAAAGCTTTCTGACAAGCATTAGCTGCATTAGGTCTAGTGAACCAAAAACCAATTAATAAATAGGAACACATACCAACCAATTCCCAGAAAATATAGATCTGTATTAAATTTGGACTAAGAACTAATCCTAACATTGACGCAGTAAAAAGACTTAAATAACAAAAAAACCTTATATATCCTTGATCATAAAACATATAACTACCACTATAAATCATAACCGTAACTCCTACTGTAGTTACTAGAATCAACATAATAGAAGTTAATGGATCAATCAAATAACCTATTTCTGGAATGACATTTTTATTAATAATCCAGGACCAAAAAAATTGATGAATTGGACTACCCATGATTTGTTGCCAAAAAGAGTAGATAGATATAAACATAGCTATAGTTAGGAACGAGACACTAATAAAAAAACATATACGACGAATACTTCTGATGGAACTTGGAAGAAAAAATAAAACCAATCCCAATAAAACAGATGCTAGAAAAGGAAACGATGGGACGAGCCAAACATTCTGAAATAGAATTTCCATAGCGATTTTTTTAATAAAAACTTCATATTTTTACGAATTCTAATTAACTATATTGAGAAAAACTCGTAAAAATATGTGAATAAGATATATTATTTTTATCTAAGTGATAAGAAAAGTATAATAAATTATTAATTGAAATATAAAGTAATATAATATTATTATATCTTTTCTTTTTCAAACTAAAAGATATCATTTCTTGAAATGTAAGTTTCGAATATATTATATAGACGCTAAAGGAATAGATTTTTTCGTAAAAATTTGTTCTATTAAAATTGTAAAAATCCAATGAGATTTTTTATTCACAATAAACTAATAGAACTATTAAAAAATTCATAAGCTAATGAGTACATATGCAATAATTGAAACCGGAGGTCAACAACTCCGAGTAGAACCTGGAAGATTTTATAATATCCGTCATTTTGCTTCACTAATACCGAGTCAATTGAAACAGGATACAAAAGTTTTAATTTATCGCGTATTAATGATTCGTCGAGAATACAATATAAATATTGGGCATCCTTGGTTAAAAGGTGCTATAGTTAGAGGTAGAATTCTTCATCCTTGTCTTGAAAAAAAAATTACGATTTACAAAATGGTCCCTAAAAAAAAGACACGACGTAAATTGGGGCATCGACAAAAATCAACTCGATTTGTAGTTGATTCTATTTTTTTGAATGGAGAGGATATATACGAATAGTTTAATATGGTTAAATGGAAAAATTTTTCCATTCTTTTTTTTTTTTCACAGTCAAGAAACAGGAAGATTTAAAATTTTCTATTTAATATTCATTAATAGGATGAGATATTCTTTACAATGGCAGTTCCAAAGAAACGTACTTCGAGATCTAAAACAAAAATTCGCAGAAGTATATGGATAGATAAAGCTAATAAAACAGCATTAAAAGCTTTTTCCTTAGCCAAATCCGTTTTAACAAATCGTTCCAAAAGTTTTTATTATTCAATAGATCGTAAAGTGGCCAATTCATCAGAATAAACCTCCATGGATGAGGTATAATATAAATGAAAAAATTTTATATGAAATTTTTTCATACAAACTAAAATTTTCGTAGCCAATCAAAATTAACATTATATTAGGGTACTTCCATATTAGCTTTACCTATATTTATTTTGTTACACATGATTAAATAACAATCTCGAAATATATCACTACAGAAAACCACAGTGTACTATCTGTTTACGATTTAACATTTTTTTAACTGCCTTATTGGCAACAATTAAGAATTTTTTATCCGGACTAATTTTTGCTTGGATTTTGGTAAGATATTTATTTACGAGAAAAAAGAATTTCAGATGCTATTATTTACTCCCATTCACTATTCCAATTTAAGTAGGCAGATTAAATTTAGTGATTGTACCAATCATAGGGGCTGGATTAAAACTCGTTAGGTAATAGATCTCTTTTGGGTTTCTTAAGAGTTTTGAGATAATATAGTTCGAAAATCTTGCTAACATTTTATATTCCAACGAAAGATTTGGTAGTTTATTTTTTACTCTTTTTTCAAAAAACTTGAGCAATATTATTGTCAAGGTTCTGCTGTTACAGGTTTTTTCTCAATAAATACACTTTTTTTGATTAATAAAATTCAATAATGGACAGAAGGTTTCAACAAAAAATTAGATATTATTTCTATCTATCTATAGATAGAAACAATATCTAATTTGGGAGTCATTCAGAATATATGACTCCCAAATTAGATATTGTTTATCAATATGAAATTTGATAGTATTTTTTTGTTAGAGCCGCTATGGTGAAATTGGTAGACACGTTGCTCTTAGGAAGCAGTGCTAATGCATCTCGGTTCGAATCCGAGTAGCGGCATATAAAAATTTTGCTTGTGGTAAGTAGTTTTATTTTCTTTACGAAAATACAAAAAAATTTTTTTTTAGCATCTTTTTACTTTTCCATTATTCATTTATAATAAAAATTATAGCTCATTTCAGTTAGTTGACTCCGTCACGTGACTTAAAAACTTTCGAATTTTTAATTACGACATTTACAATTTTTGAACAAATTTTGGCTCATATATCTTTTTTTCTTCTCTTCCTCGTCACTCTTATCTATTGGAGTAAATTGATATACATAAATGATGAAACACTGAATATTTCAGGTAAAATAAGTATGATAATTGCTTTCGTATCTATAACACTATTTCTTTTAATTCGCTGGATTCTTTCGAAACATTTTCCTTTAAGCAATTTATATGAATCATCGATGTTCCTTTCCTGGGGTCTAACACTAATTCATTCAATTTTGGAAAATAGAACCAAAAATAATTGGTTAGGTATAATAACAGCTCCCAGTGCAATGTTAGCCCATGGATTTGCTACTTTAGGTCTTCCCATAGAAATGCAGCAGTCGATTCCTTTGGTTCCCGCTTTACAATCTCATTGGTTAATGATGCATGTAACTACAATGATATTGAGTTATTCTGCACTTTTATGTGGATCGTTATTAGCTATAACTTTATGGATTGTTGTGGAAACGAAACAAAAAAAATTTCCAACAATGAAATCAAATCCATTTCTGTATTCTTTAATTTCCAGAGATTTTAACAAAATAAAAAATACTAATATTTATTATAAATCACGAAATAGCTTATGTTTTATAAACTTTCGCAAATGGCAACTAATTTACGAATTAGATAATTGTAGTTACAGAATTATTAGTTTTGGATTTCCCTTTCTAACTCTAGGTATTCTTTCCGGAGCTGTATGGGCTAATGAAGCTTGGGGTTCCTATTGGAATTGGGATCCAAAAGAAACTTGGGCTTTAATTACCTGGTTAATTTTTGCTACTTATTTGCATACACGAATGCTTAGGGGTTGGCGAACGAAACAATCAGCTATTATAGCTTCTTTAGGTTTTTTCATAATTTGGATTTGTTATTTAGGGGTTAATTTATTGGGAAAAGGTTTACATAGTTATGGATGGTTATTACAAAATTCGTAATTTTACTTAGATATATTAAAAATATTCAATTTTAAAGAATGAATATTCATTCTTTAAAATTGAATAAGTATTGATCAAATTATTATTATTATTAACATTATTAACATCGTTAGATGTATGCATCTTTTCGATATATATAAACGAATAATTGAGAGTTAGAAACCGGGAGAATTCTATTATAAAATCACAAATTTTGATAAAAGTTTCGCGATAGCAGATAATTCGTTTTATTACCCCAGATGAATAAGATAAAATCGGGATAAATACCAATACACATAATGGGGATTAATAAACAAATTGAAATAAAAATTTCTCGTGGTCCAGCATCTGCGAAATATGTAATTGAAATATTAGGGAATTTATATCCATAAAACATTTGACGTAACATGGATAATAAATAAATAGGAGTTAAAATTATTCCAATTGCTTGAATTGTAACGATAATCATTCGAAAAATAAAAGAATAATTTTGATTATCTATTATTCCTAAAAAAATCATAAATTCTGCTACGAAACCACTTGTACCGGGTAATGCTGAAGAAGCCAATGAAAAACTAGTAAATAGAGCAAATATCTTTGGCATCGAAGTAGCTATTCCACCCATTTTATCAAGAAAAAGAGTACGTGTTCTGTCATAACTTATTCCTGATAAAAAAAAGAGTGAAGCACCAATCAAACCATGAGAAATCATTTGTAATATAGCACCATTAAGACCTATGTTTGTTATGGATCCAATTCCGATAAATACAAAACCCATATGAGATACTGAGGAATAAGCAATTCTTCTTTTCAAATTTCGTTGACTTAGAGAAACTAAAGCTGCATAAACAATTTGTACAGCCCCTGCACCAACTAACCATGGAGAAAATAAATAATGAGCATGAGGTAATAATTCCATATTTATTCTTATAAGTCCATAACCCCCCATTTTTAGAAGGATTCCCGCTAGAAGCATACATGTACTATAATGTGCTTCACCGTGAGTGTCTGGCAACCACGTATGAAATGGAAAAATAGGTAATTTAACTGCATATGCTAACAAAAAACTCGAATACATTAGAATTTCCAATTCCAAAGGATAAGTTTTACCCATTAATGTCTGAAAATTAAAAGTCGATATATCCGATTGATGAAAAGCCATAATTAAGGCTCCTACCAAAATAAAAATAGAACTACCTGCAGTGTACAAAATAAATTTAGTAGCTGCGTATAGACGACGTTTCCCTCCCCAAATAATTAGCAATAAATAAACAGGAAGTAATTCCAATTCCCACATAAAAAAAAAAAGTAAAATATCTTGAGAAGCAAATAATCCTATTTGCCCACTGTACATTGCTAGCATCAAAAGATAAAATAATCGTGGATTTCGTGTAACGGGCCAAGCAGCCAAGGTAGCCAAAGTAGTTATAAATCCTGTTAACAAAATAAGCCCAATAGAAAATCCATCAATCCCTAATCTCCAACGGAAATCCATAAAATTAACCAAATTATAATCTTCTTTCAATTGGATGTTACTATCGTAACATTGATAATGATAGCAAAAAATATAAGTTATTAGAAGGAATTCCAAAAGACAAACTCCTAAGGTATACCATCGAATAATTCTATTTCGTTTTGGAAAAAAAAAAGGAATAAATAAACCCGCAGATATAGGAAAAAGAACAATTATAGTTAGCCAGGGGAGATGGTTCATAATAGAAATAAAAAGAATTTTTATAATAAGAACCTATAATCAAAATAGGTTCTTACTACAAAAAGATGCGAAGTGTCTTATTTAATAACATAATTAAGTTAATATCCAAGACCCATACTACGAGTAGTTTCAGATCCTAGATAAACACGTACACTTAAAAAATCTGTTGGACAAGCGGATTCACATCTCTTACAACCTACACAATCTTCTGTTCTAGGAGCGGATGCTATTTGATTAGCTTTACATCCATCCCAAGGTATCATTTCCAACACATCTGTTGGACAAGCTCTTACACATTGGGTACAACCAATACATGTATCATAAATTTTGACGGAATGTGCCATTGGATTTATTAACTCCTATTGAAATAGAAATAACCTTGAATTAAATAAAAAATGAAATAAAAAGACTTTTTTTCCTAGTCGGAATTAAGTTTTAATTAAACAGAAAAAACCTTGTTATGTCTTGAATTTATCAAAAAGTATTAATCATAATAAAATACTTAATTAATACCTTCGAAACTGTAACGAAATCATTACCATTTTAACAAATTGAATTGATCAATACGAGTTGACTTTCTATTACGATAAATAGCCAAAACAATGGCTAATCCAATGGTAGCTTCAGCCGCTGCAATTGCTATTACAAAAATAGAAAAAATTTCTCCTTTTATTTGTAATTTATCGAGAAAATTGGAAAAAGTTACTAAATTTATATTAACTGCATTAAAAAGTAATTCCAGACACATAAGTGCTCTAACCATATTCCTACTCGTTATTAATCCGAAAATACCAATGCAAAATATAAAAGCACTCAAGTTAAGAATATGTTCGAGCATAAGAATCCTTATGGATTTTGGTTCTTCCGTCGGAAAACATAATATTTAAAATTTTTGCGATAATTGAATCAAAAATTTATTTTTCATTTTGTAATACTTCTTTTTCAAGATCAATTACTTGTTCTCCACGAGCTAGTACGATAGCGCCTATTAAAGCGACCAAAAGAATTATTGACATGAATTCAAATGGAATGATAAACTCGGTTAGCAATTCCGATCCAATACGTCGAATATTATCTGTTGGAAGTAGTTCTTTATTTTTATTTGATTGTGCAACCAAATAAATATCAGACCATGAAGTTTTTGAGATAGCATTACTTAATAACAGAAAGATACTAATACAAATAGCTGAGGTAATTCCATCACCTATAGTCCAAAATGAAAAAAAATTATCAGATTGTTTTTTATTTATTAACATTACTGCGAATACGATTAAAACATTAATAGCTCCTACATAAATTAAAACCTGAGCAGCAGCAACAAAATCGGAATCCAATAATAGGTATAAAAGAGATACACAGGCAAAAACAAATCCTAAAAAAAAAGCAGAATAAACTATATCGGTGAGTAAAACAACACCCAGACTTCCTAATATAAGACCTAATTCAATAGAAGAAAAAATAGTTTCGGAAAATGATTCGGGTAATTTCATATGTGTCACAATAATAGAATAAAATTTTATTTATTAGAATTTCACGCGTTAATCTGAGATCGAAACGATATCTACAATATATTAGTAAAAATTGGAAAAATTTAACTTGAAAAATTAGTAACGTTTCGCGAATTCGAATGTCCTTCCATAACTTTTTTAGATAACGATGTTAAATTGGAGAGAGTTCCGATTGTAGAATCTTCAATTACTGATATAGGTAAACGTCCCAACGCTATTTGATCATAATTCAATTCATGACGATCGTAAGCTGAAAGTTCATATTCTTCAGTCATTGATAAACAATTTGTGGGACAATATTCGACACAATTGCCACAAAATATACATATTCCGAAATCGATACTATAACTTTTCAATTGTTTTTTCTTTATAGTTTTTCTCAATTCCCAATCAACAACAGGTAAATTTATTGGACATACACGTACACAAACTTCGCAAGCAATACATTTGTCAAATTCGAAATGGATACGGCCTCGAAATCGTTCAGATGGTATCAATTTTTCGTAAGGATATTGAATACTCATTGGTAAACGATTCATGTGGTCTAGCGTAACGATAAAACCTTGACCAATGTATCTCGCAGCTTGTATCGTTTGTTGACTATAATTTATAATCCCATTCACTGTAGAAAACATGTCAAAAAATCCTTATGTTTAAATGAAATTTGTTTTTATCTCTCGCCAACTAACTTTTAGGGTTTAATTTTGATACTACATAGTAATAAATTAATTTATAATAAAAGAAGTTGAAAAGATGCTGTCAATAGTAAATTACCCAAAGCAATTGGTAATAGAAATTTCCAACCAAGATTCAATAGTTGATCAATTCTTATTCTGGGTAGGGTCCATCTGGTCATTATGGAGATGAATAAAAATGAATAAGCTTTAACCATTGTAATAGTAATTCCTACTATTATATTGGTAACTTGAAAAATCCCAGCGAGAATTGGATTCCATTCCAAATGCTCGAAATTCGAAAGAAGTATAATGGGAAAATGCCAGCCTCCTAAATAAAGAATTGTTACAAACAGTGAAGAAATCAATAAATTCAAATAAGAAGCAAGATAAAATAATGCAAATTTAATACCTGAATATTCCGTTTGATAACCTGCAACTAATTCTTCTTCTGCTTCTGGCAAATCGAATGGTAATCTTTCACATTCTGCTAAAGAAGCAACGGAAAAAACTATAAAACCGATAGGCTGACGCCACAAATTCCAACTCCAAAATCCATATTTAGATTGCGCCTCAACGATATCAACTGTACTTAGACTATTGGATAATTCTAGTCGATATCAACATTACTATTGATATCTCTATTTCAAAACCGTACGTGAAAGTTTTCATTTCATACGGCTCCTCAATGGTTATCAAAATAAAAATATGTATTAATATTTTTTTTGATCAAAGAGATTCTGTTTGCTATTCAATGACATGCTTTTGAATCTATCTCGATTTTTACAGTTTTTTGCTAGCACTAACTCATTTTGTAAATAATTGGATTATCCTATAAAAAAATATAAAATTTTCAATTATTGATCTTCTTAGATGAGAACTGCAAAAAATTACTTCGTTCCGAATAATCATTTTTTTGTAAATAGGGAAATATGCTTAAGTAAGATTTTAAGGAAGTACTGCTGAAACATCTCTACTAATGTAAAGTCCTTAATCATTTTATATATATATATAAATTCGATATATTTTCATACTGACTTTATTTATGCATTTCGTTTTTTCTCACCCCTTCTTACACTTTTGCTTGATCAAATCTATCGATTTTTTTGTTTTCCGCTATCAGGCGTGGATGGCTAATCTTTCACCCGGAACTTTACAATTTCATTAATTGTACTAAGCTTTCACTCTCGTACAAAGAGGATGGGATTTAATTTTTTTACTGTATAATAAAAACTTTACTGTTTAATTTCACCCATATAACTATTCAGTTTTAATTAGACACTGGAAAAATTACTAATAAATTCTTTTCGTCGAAAGAATTAGGTATCTACACGAATCACACGTAGAGCTATGGATAGAACACTTAATGCTAAAGGAATTTCATAACTAATAGATTGAGCAGCTGCTCGTAAACCACCCAAAAAAGAATATTTATTATTTGATCCATATCCAGCCATAAGAAGTCCTAAAGGAACAATACTAGAAACAGCAATCCAAAAAAAAACTCCTATATCAAAATTGGCTAAAATAATATTATATCCGAAAGGAATTACTAAATAACTCAAAAAAACTGGTGCAATAACTAATATCGGTCCGATAGTAAATAAACTGTAGTCTACTTTTGATGGAATAATATTTTCTTTAAAAAAAAGTTTTAAACCATCTGCTAAAGCTTGAACAATTCCTAAAGGACCAGCATATTCAGGTCCAATGCGTTGTTGTATTGCTGCAGATATCTTTCTCTCAAGCCATACAATAACTAATACTCCCACAGTTGCTCCTAACATAAGAATAAGGATAAGAATTATGATTTGTGTGGGATAAAATAATTCTTCATAAAATCCTAATGCAGAAAGAATTCGTATAATTTGTTTCTCTAAATTTATATTTGAGATCATTCTAACGATCAACCTCTCCCATAATGATATCTATACTACCTAAAATTGTCATAATATCTGCCAATTTCATTCCTCTAACTAGTTGAGAAAGAATTTGCAAATTTATAAAACCAGGTGGTCGAATCTTCAATCTCCAAGGAAATACACTATCATCTCCTATTATAAAAATTCCTAGTTCTCCTTTAGGAGCTTCTATTCTTACATAATGTTCTTGTTTAGGTAATCTAAAAGTTGGAGAAGGTTTTTTACTAATAAATTGATATTCGAAACAATTCCACTCCAAATTATTTTGTTTTTTAAGTCTTCGAGCTTCCAAATTTTCGTAGGGTCCTCCAGGAATTGCTTTCAACGCTTGTTTAATTATTTTTACAGATTCTTTCATCTCCCCAATCCTTACTAGATAACGAGCCAGTGAATCTCCTTCTTTTTGCCATTGGATTTGCCAATCCAATTCATCATAACATTCATAATGATCTACTTTTCGAAGGTCCCATTGAATTCCCGAAGCTCGTAACATAGGTCCTGACAGACCCCAATTTATAGCTTCGTCCTTATTAATGATACCTACTCCTTGTACTCGTTCTAAAAAAATTGGATTATTTGTTATAAGTTTTTCATATTCACCAATTTTTGGTAGGAAATAATCACAGAAATCTAAACATTTGTCTATCCATCCATAAGGTAAATCTACAGCGACTCCTCCAACACGAAAATAATTATGCATCATCCGCATACCAGTAGCAGCTTCAAATAAATCATATATCATTTCCCTCTCCCTGAAAATATAAAAAAAAGGAGTTTGTGCACCAATATCAGCCATAAAAGGACCAAGCCATAACAAATGAGACGCAATACGACTTAGTTCTAGCATAATGACTCTTATATAACTCGCTCTTTTAGGTACTTGAATATTGGTTAATTTTTCTGGTCCATTGACTGTAATAGCTTCTGTAAACATTGTAGCTAAATAATCCCATCGTGTTACGTAAGGAAGATATTGGACAACTGTTCGGTTCTCGGCAATTTTCTCCATTCCTCTATGTAAATAACCCAATATAGGTTCACAATCAGAAACATTTTCTCCTTCGAGAGTTATAATGAGTCGTAAAACACCATGCATTGATGGATGATGAGGACCCATACTTACTATCATTGGTTTTTTTTTCCCAGTAAGTATCATGATATTTCACTCTCCCTTAATTAGTTGGATATTAATTAATAGAAATTATTTCATTTGTATTAATAATCAATTTGTTTTTAATCTACGAATTCCTAATTGACTAGTTAAATCTTGATAACTGACCGGGTTCGTTTTGAATAAATAAGCTAAAAGACGTTTACGTCTACCCAATATTTTCCATAGGCCCTTTTGGGATGAATAATCTTTACCATGTGTTTTGAAATGATACGTAAGTTTTACAATTCGATTAGTTAAACGAAATATTTGAGATTCAACTGATCCTTCCTTTTTTTTTGAAATAGAAAAAAGATGGATAAATTCATTTATCGGCATAAATTTATTCTCCTGAAATAAATAAAAATAAAAAAGTTCATGATTGAAATTTTTCTAATGTTTACGATAATAATCATGCAATAAAATTTTGTCAAAAGATAAAGTTTATAAATTTTATCTCCTTCTAGCAGATTTTATATATATTTTTTAGAAATTATATCGTAGTTCTAAATTCTTATATTGTAGGATATATGCGAAACCTTAGGATAGAAAATCGACTCCCATTCATTGTACTAAACCAAAATCTATTCATACAAGCTAGATCTTCGAACCGATAACTGGACCAAATAAAACGTTTAATTATTTTATCTTTAGTCATTTCAATTTTTTGATTTCGTTCTTTTATTCTTTTCAATAGATTTTCATTCAATTTTATATGTCCTTCTTCTTGCAAAGATAAAGAATTTAATATTCTAAATTCTTTACGACGTTTTGGAAGTAAAATATCTTCGAGATTGAAAGAATTGAATAGAAATAAATTCTTTTTTCCACCATTTTTACAAATATGAATATTTATTAAATATTTATCCAGATTTTCTGGATTTGACATTCCTTTTAACCGCTGTCTAAAATTCGATAATGTACTTACAAGTTTATATATATAAATTTGATCATCCAATAATCGGGGTAGACGATGCTCCGAGTTAATTGTTAATCGATTGAAACTATTATTCCTACGAAAAAAAAGACGAAATAAATCTAAATCTTCTTTCATTTTTTCCGAAAGAGAAACCATTGTTTCTTGATTCTGCATAAAAGTCATGAGAGACGCCATATTACCTAATTTACCAAATTTTTTTTCCGAATTTTTCGATTTCCATCTCCATTGACGAATAGATTTATTAAGCTCTCTCTCTCGAAGTAAGTCTTTATTTCGAAGTATTTCCCGATCTTTATTTTTTATAATAGAAGTATCTAATTTCAATACTTTTTCATATTGATATACACTTTTTTGTTCTAGGAATTCCGGGATAAACCATAATAAGATATTATATCCGAAGAGGATATTTTTTCTGCTTATCAATAAACTTGGATAAATTCTTTTTTTATCAGAAATGGGATAAAATTTACGTGTTTTATCTTTAATAGTATTATTATATACGTAATTTTCTTTTGATTTCGAAAATTTCTTAGTCATTAAGTTTTTATTTAAATCAAAATAACTATAAGTTGATAAATTATTTGATAATAATTTGTTACGTTTCCTAGTTCGTTCAAATGAAGAATTGAAAATAGATATAGATAATTTTTTATCTTGCTGATAAATATTAAAAATTTTATTCTCTTCGGTACTCAAAACTCGACTTTTTTTTGTTTCCCAATGTTCACTAACTCTAAAGCGCCATTGTTGAGGCATGATCCTATACCACACATTTGGAGATAAATTGTATCGATTGAGACGTTTTAACCATCGCTTCCAACTCTTTTCTCGAAAATTGAAAAATTCTAGATCACTTACTATTCCATGTTCATGCAAAAAAATTCTAAAATTATTCTTAATAAATAAATAGGGTGTCCAAGATTTTAATAAACATCTTAAATAAGATTTATTGTTTGTTTTTTTCCCCCATATTCTTCTAAGTACATACGCTTGAGACATTAATATCATTATTTAGTTACAATTTACTTAAATTTTTTTCGATATTTCATTATTAACGATTGAGTTTTTATTCTTATTTTAATTATTAAAAAGATTTCCAATCGATTCTTTTATAATCGTTAAATCTATTTTAAAATCCATTTGTATTCTTTTAATATTTCTGTTTAAGGTAAAAAGCCATTTTTTTACCAATTCGACATTTTTTATGTAAAATCGAATAATTATTTGTTTGATTCGAATCAATCGTTTGAATGGTTTTCTTTTTTCTGCTTTTTCATCGAAACGATAATCTTTTCCTTTATTCTGGTTCAAATCTACTTCCGTTTCTTTTTTATTTTTCTCCGTAACTAAATATTCTAAATTTTTTATATAAATTAAAGTTCCACGTTCAGACTTTATCGGTATTTTTGAAGCGATATTATTATTATTATTATTATTGCTTTCAATTAATTCACGAATATTATTGCTATTTTTTATAGTAATTTCTGTATATTGTTTTTCCGATTCCAAATTATTAAAATTAAATTCAGAAGATTTATTAATTTGAATGTCAAGCTTTTTTGAACCAATAAAATCAGGTATTGTGAATGGTTTTTTTTCAACTTGTTTGAAAAATCTTATAAATATATTTTTTCTCCATTTTTTTTTAACTTCTTTATTTATTGGCTTCCAAAACGAAGGCTGTTCCTTCATATTACCGAATGGTAGATCGGTTAAGAAACCCCAGGCAGTTAAATAACAGTAATGGAATTTTCTTTTTCCCAAAGTTCTATTTCGAGACTTAATATTATGCCAAGGTTTCAAACGAAAAGGATATATTATCTTTATTTGAAGACCATCTCTCAGCCATTGTTCGGGTAATTCCTCCTTTGAAACTTCGGTACCATCATAAGTACATCTTATATGAATTTCTTTGTTCCATTCAGACCAATCTTCGTTCCATTCAGGATTTTGAAACAAAAATAAACGACTAATATTTTTTAATATTATTAATAAGGGTTGTGCTAGATATTTTCTGAAATGTGATTGTATGATAAGTAACCAACTCCTCCCCCATTGAGCCAATGGGAAATCCCATCTATTTGCTATAGCAAGACGGTCTGCTTTTGTTTTTTCAAATAATGAAAATTTTTTCAATAAAAAATTTTCGTTTCTTTTTTTTGAAATATTTCGAAATGTAAGTTCTGATCCATAAATGTTTTGTATATTAGAATACGTTCTAATAAAAGTGGGTTTTTCACTCATTCGTAAAAGAAATGGAGAATTTATCTTAAGTTGAAACATTTTCCATATCAGAGTTTTACGTCTTCTGGCGCGCATTGAACCTTTCACTAATTTCCGACGAAAATCAGATTGTTGCGAAAAGCGTCTCACAATTTTTCTTCTCCTATCTTTCCCTTTTATTAAATATCCCAAATTTTTGACTTTTCTCTGACGAATATCAGTAACTCCAATAGCTATCACATCGAATTTATCATTTTTCAAATCGGGTGTCCATCGAGGTATTTCTTTATGCATTTCTCGAAATAGAAATTTTTTATCAATTCCTAATGTTTTTACTAAGAAAGAAAATATATTTTTCACTCGGGTTATGTCACCTAGGAATAAATTTTTCCAATAATTTTTGAGTGTATTCCATTCATCTATTTGTAAATAATTAAAATATAAATTTTTTTGACGAGTGGATAGATTCAAGATAAGCTCCCAATTAATAATATTGGATTTTCGATTAACTCTTTTACGCATATTCCCAATTAGGATATTACTTTTTCCATTCGAGTCTATTTTTGTATCCGCATCAAAAAAATTGACTTGTTTTGAGTTTGGGTCAGATTTCACTTTTTCTGATTTATCAATAAGTAAACCCAGGATACGACGAGCATCTCGAGTTAGTGGTTCCCAAGGCAATACAAAATTTTTATATTCCAAATCTTTCCATTGATTGGAAATCCAATATTTAAGTTTATTGTTTTTTTTTATAAAAAATCTATTCTTTTGTGCCCTTTGCAATTTATCATATTTTTCTGTAAAAAACCACGGTGATTTTGATGTTATCATCGCTTCATAACCTTGTCCCATTAATAAAGGATCATAAAATTTAGTAAATATTTTTCCTCTAAAATTTGATAATCCCGTCTCTTTTTCCATAACTTCTGTCATAGTAAATCCATTATCTAAAAACTGGACTCCATGCTGAAATTTATTGTATATATCTTTTCTCTTTTGTCTCCTAATATTAATCCATTCTCCGAAAAATTTGCTAGATGGTGAAAATTCTAAATAATTAAAATATTTTCCGAAATTTTTTTCGAAAACTGCTACACTGGGTAAATATGTAAAAGATAATCTTGGTTTTCCATCACTTAAACATGGATTAAAAAAATATTGAGATACTCTTCCTTTCATAGGACTTTGATTACTAAATCGACTATTCTCTATATATCTTAATGGTCTTTTCCATCGACGATAATCAAAAAAAAGTCCAGGCCATGATTTTTGAAAAAATATAGATTCTTCTCGCTTCGATGAATTAAATTGCAAATTATCAATTATTTTTTTCGTAATAAAAGGAACTGGAGTTCGACCTAAATGTAACAAAGAAAAACCAAAAAAAATAATACTAAAAATTCGATGAATTATACGTTTAACTAAAAGATAAAGTATGGGTGAATCAGATTCTAGACGGAATAAAAGTACTTTGCCCAAATTAAAAAATAGATATTGGCCGCAGAACCAACCTAGAATAGCACTTGTTAAAAATAATACGTTATCACTATAACGAAAAAAGAAAAGATTTAATAATCTTGCCAATACGGGACTTGGTAAAAGAATGGGATTCAATAACTGAAAAATCAGACTATCGAAAAATAATTGAAAAATTCGAGTATCTTGAAACGATGTTATTGGTCTTAAAGATTGGTAATTCAAAAGATCTTTTATTTTATACCAGTAGAAAAAGATATAAGATAAAACTAGTAAACTTAATATATGAGGTTTTACTAATATGATATAGAAAGGTGAATAATAAACTGATAAAAATACTATTAATTGTCCTGTTATCAAACCACTAATGGCTACTGTCCCACTAATATAACCTCCCAATAAAAAAGCTCTCATAGATAAAAGTTGAGAAGGACTAATGGGCAGTGTGGTGAGGAATCCGTAATATAATCCAAATAAAATGAATGTGCTTGAAAAGTTTATCCGTGATAATATCGGAATCCATAGAATAGAAAACAATAGGGGAATGCTTGTTATCATAGTAAAAAACCTTCCTCAATAGGGTGGGATTAGAATAGAATAAAGTTTATATCCTTTGAGATAAAAGAGAGGGTCATTGATTAGTTCATTCTTCGCTAATCAATGACCCTCTCCCTTTTTTTATCCTTCTTTAACCAAATTTGTCCAACCCAAGTTCTCTAAGTTGTTGTTACGTCGTAAAGGACGTGTAACGAGTTCAAGAACATCTTTTGCATTCGTAAACCCATGAATTTGAGCAAAAGTGAACTCAACAGACCATTTTGTGTTAATTCCTCTAGCTTCAAGCGGATTGGCGTGAGCCATTCCGGTTATGGCTAAATCGGGTTGTAATTCACGCATACGTTGTATTTGATTATAATTATCAGGTTTTTCCACAATTCGAGGCATTGGTATACACATTTTTCTACATGTAGTTTGTAAAAATGTTAATTCCGCAGCTTGATACCTTTTATCCATGTATGGAATACCAATTTCATAGATGATCATTCCACACCGAATTAAAAATCTTGCTAAAGATATTTCTAAGAGATTATCCCCCATGAAAAAAACAGATTTTCCACGCACTAAATTGAGATAATTTCTTAAACTTTCCCAAACTTGTTGCTCCCTTTCTTCCAAACCTTGTGTTTCAATACCGAAAACGGAACAAATTTCTTTAATCCAAGCGCGTGTTCCGTCGGGACCAATAGGAAAAGGTGCTCCAATTAACTTACATTTACGACGTCGCATTAAAGTTGTTGCGGTTCTACTTAAAAAAGGATTAACACCACAAACATAAACCCCATATCCTAAGGCCGGTAGATCTGTATATCTTTGAGCAGGTAACCAACCCGATACATTAATAGATTGACGTTTCAACTCCAAACTGAGTTGAGAAGCTACCGTTGAGGGTAAAGAACCAAATAGAACTAAAGGCATTTTATCTACTGAAGAATTCGTTATAAATTTAGTTTTTTTTTCCCCCGTCTCAATAAAAGAAAATTTATCTATAGATTCATCTTTTTTAACTTCTTTTTTCTTGTTAATCAAATTATATTGTTCAGGACAACGATGTGCCATAGCGGCTAGTACAGTATCCTCCCCCTGGGTAAACGCGTAGTCTAATCCGTTTGCTCTCGCCACTACAATTGGAATTTCAATTTCAGTTTCTAATTTAGGGGCCATGCCTTCCAAATCCATTTTAATAATCTCTGTCGTACAAGTACCAATCCATATAATTACACTAGGATTCCTATCTTTTTTTATCTGAAGACATAACCGTTTCAATTCTTGATAATCATTTAATTGAGCCGAGATATCTCCTTCTTCTAATTCTGCCATAGCATAACGAGGTTCGGCGAATATCATAACTCCAAGAGCATTTTGTAAAAAATAACCACATGTTTTTGTACCTACAACTAAGAAAAAACTATCTTCAATTTTCTGATACAACCAAGCAACGCAACTAATGGGACAAAAAGTATGATAATTACCCGTTTCGCATTCAAAAGTGAGAGTTTCAGATATCTTAATCGACATATTATAGATTTCCTTGACTGAATGAAAAGGACTAGATAGAAAAGAATTATTTATATTTCAAATTATCGTGAAATCAATCAAATTTGTTTTATTATTTTTAATGTCTATAGCATTTACGGGATTTAAATAGAAATCAGAGAGTAAACTAAATAATTCTCGATCCGGAATTTCTTCCGGTACAATACCTTCGGGTTTAGACAATATTTGATCTGCTACATTCAAATAAAATTCACAAACATATTTAAGAGTAGATTCAGATTCTACCATTTCGAATAAAGTTTTACCTTTAACTCTAGAAATTCGAATATCTTCAATTAGAGGTAATACTTCTAAAACAGGCATTGGACAAGCTTCTACATATTTATCGATAAGATCTCTTTTTGATGTGCGATTTCCTACCAAACCAGCTAATCTAAGTGGATGTGTACGGGCTTTTTCTCTTACTGAAGCTGCAATTCGATTAGCTGCAAATAAGGCGTCAAAACCATTGTCCGTAATGATGATGCAATAATCTGCATAATTCAATGGAGCGGCAAATCCTCCACATACTACATCACCTAAAACATCAAACAAAATAATATCATATTCGTAAAAAGCATTTAATTCTTTTAATAATTTGACGGTTTCCCCAACCACATAACCTCCACATCCAGCTCCGGCAGGAGGGCCTCCAGCTTCTACACAGTCTACTCCGCCATAACCCTTATAGATTACATCTTCGGGCCAAACATCTTCATAATGATAGTCTTTCGATTGTAGAGTGTCTATTATAGTAGGAATTAAAAATCCGGTGAGAGTGAAAGTACTATCATGTTTGGGATCACATCCGATTTGTAGTACTTTTTTTCCACGTCTTGCTAAAGCGATGGAGATATTACAACTAGTAGTAGATTTACCTATTCCACCTTTTCCATAAACTGCTATCTTCATATTTATTCTTTTTAGTTTCCTGTATGTTCCTGTTTTTTCTATATAGTTATATCATTTGAATAATATTTATTCATGATAACATATTTCATGTTATTGTGAGCTAAATATTTCTAGCTACTTATCACAATCTAACGACTTGATCAACCGAAACCATCGAGCAGATCGGATAGAATCTTATTACGTATTATAACATTTAATGATCTATACGAAGAATAACACGGAGTAGGCAAAAAGGTTAAAGGATCAGGGAGGCTTGATTTAAATATTTTGTGACTAGAATTACCACATGCTATGAAATCTGATTCGTTTCACTCAAAGAGTCGATAAAAAAAGAGGTAAAGGAGGTT